TCCACGCACGAATACCCTCGTTTAAAAGAATATTTTTGGTGTAGAAAGTCTCAAATTCAGGATCTTCCGCTGCACGGATTTCCTGGGAAACGAAGTCATAGGCACGTAGGTTCAGAGCCAGGCCGACTACGCCAATAGCACTCATCCATAAACCGGTGACGGGTACAAATAGCATAAAGAAATGTAACCAACGTTTATTGGAAAAAGCAACACCAAAGATTTGGGACCAAAAGCGGTTAGCAGTGACCATTGAATAAGTTTCTTCAGCTTGAGTTGGGTTAAAAGCGCGGAAGGTATTTGCACCATCACCATCCTCGAATAGAGTGTTTTCTACGGTCGCCCCATGAATAGCGCATAGCAGAGCCGCGCCTAATACTCCGGCAACTCCCATCATATGAAATGGGTTCAACGTCCAATTATGAAATCCTTGGAAAAAGAGGATGAATCGAAATATCGCTGCTACGCCAAAACTCGGCGCAAAGAACCAACCAGATTGCCCCAGTGGATAAATAAGGAATACGGAAACAAAAACAGCGATTGGAGCAGAGAATGAAATTGCATTATAAGGTCGCAATTGAACAGACCGAGCAAGTTCAAATTGACGTAACATGAAACCTATTAGTGCAAAAGCCCCATGGAGAGCGACAAAAGTCCACAGACCCCCTAATTGACACCAACGAGTAAAATCCCCTTGCGCTTCCGGGCCCCATAGTAGCAACAAAGAGTGTGCTAAACTATTGGCAGGGGTGGAAACTGCCGCGGTTAAGAAATTACAACCTTCCAAATAGGAACTAGCCAATCCATGGGTATACCAAGAAGTTACAAAAGTTGTCCCTGTAAACCAACCCCCTAAAGCGAAATAAGCACAAGGAAAGAGCAATAGGCCGGACCATCCTACAAAAACGAAACGGTCCCTTCGTAACCAGTCGTCCATAATATCAAATAGATCATTTTCTTCTTTAGTAACTCTACCAAGGGCTATAGTCATAGTGATCCTCCTATTCAATTACTTCAACCATTTCCGAGCACCTCATATCACTTCCAAGGCATACGATAGTTTAATTATCTGTGGACGATTTCTTTCTCGTTCAATGCCCTTTTTCAATGGTCTCGAAGATAGAAATTTTGCATTTTTATCTATGGGGTCACAACCGAGGTCGTGGTAAATCCATGAATTTGATTCGATTAGTTTTTCTTATACTATAGAAATAAACATTTGAATTCAGCATTATTCCATGACTCCTATTTCAAAGCCTATCCTTTAAGGGAAAAATGAAAATAAAAGTAACCCCTCTTTTCCCACTCGCTCTCTATTGCATGGGTGGAAGAACAAAAATAGGATTCTGAAAAAAAAAGGAAAGATATTGAAAAAAAAAAATTGACTTTCGAAATAAATTTTTATGTGTAGCGGAAAGGAGTTGCGATTTTTTCTTATTCCTATAGAACATCTAGTAACAAGAATATGAAATCGTAAATAGCGAAAAATTCTTGCCTTGCGCGGTCTAAGTCTAAGGAAATACAAAAAATCCGCTTATACAATTTCATCTACATCGAATTTATATATCAGAATAGCGAATAGAGGCATCATTCAAGGAGTCAGGTCTACTTACTTTATATTTCTTTCCAATTTTATGGTGGGTTTGATTTTATGGTGGGTTTGATAAGAATCCTTTTTGCTTTGTTGATAAATAATCAAAAAAGAGTTTTTTATTTTTTATATAACCTGCTTGTTTTATTATAACAAGTCCTATATGGAAATGCCCGCTGAAGAGAAAATCTATCTGATTGTTTCTCAGCCAATATCGAATTTTAGAAAGAAAAAACAAGAATTTTCTTCTTTTTTTTATTAACATTAAGAAAAAAGAATATAACTAAAATGGAATTGGCAATATAATTTTTATGGGCTTTTGAAAGAAAAAGGAAGGATTTTTTGCAATCGTTATTTCTTGCCTCTGTCATATTACGGAAACCTTTCGATTTGGAACGGGGAGAGATGGCTGAGTGGACTAAAGCGGCGGATTGCTAATCCGTTGTACAATTTTTTTGTACCGAGGGTTCGAATCCCTCTCTTTCCGCCCCCTCGGATCATTTGGGACTTTCGAATTGGAAGGAATTCTGACCCCCGGATTTTCTCATAGATAAATGTACGAAACAAATCCAATTTGTAAGAAAAAATTCCAAAAAAAATTGGATTTTTACTCCTCACGCCCAGGATTACGTCCTGGGTCATTAGATAAGAATCCAAAGATAAAGAGGGAAACAAAGAATATCACTACTGTATAAACAAAAAGTTTGAGAGTAAGCATTACATAATCTCCAAGATTTTTTTTTTAAGGAATAGATTACCCGTTTTTCCTTACCACACAGATCCATTAGGATGGGTTTTGTTTATTTTGACACCTAAAAATGCAAAAATCAATTCTTGCAATTTTTTTCAAGAATTGATTTCTAATAAGCACTCTTATCAATATCAAAAATTAGGTTAGGTATTGTGTGGGTACCTAAAGGTACCTGCTCAACGTAGGTGCAGGGGGTAGAAAGGCTGATCCAAATTTATTGCTGCAGCTATACATTCAATGTAGAAGAATTTGAATTTTAGAATCGAAGGTTCATAATATAAGATAAGACTTCTCGGCTTTTATCCATTTTTAGAATTTTTTTGGAATGAATACATCATTCAATTTGGCAGACAGAGCAGTAAAGATTTCATCGAAAACTTACAGCAGCTTGCCAAACAAAGGCTAATAGAAAAAAGAGTACAGGTATGACAGGCATAACATCCACGATTGGGTTGAAAATGGCATAAGCTTCGGGCAATTTGGCGAAGAAAAAACTAGTCGGATAAAGAACAGAATTAAAACAGATACAGGTTAAACTAAGTATATTAGGCATAACAAGCATTTCGTTCTTGTAGAGTAGATAATTGGATTTTGATTGAGTTATTTTTCTAAGGGAAAAAGGAAAAGGCGGATTCAAAATCCTTTTTTCTTCGGACTTTCCCAAACGCAAAATACCTCCTTGTATTCGCACTCTCAAATGAGAATGGAAGAAATTCGACTTTCATATAATATCTTAATAGAATTCCATGTAATGATCAATGCATTTTTTGGATTCTATATTATCCGCATGTCTAGAATCCTAGCAAGAGAGTATCCCTCATTTTTTATGTAATTGAAGTGGGATTGACGAATAACAAAACAAATAAACATACTAGTGTTTATTAGTGTCGGATAAAACCCGAAATGGGGCGTGGCCAAGTGGTAAGGCAGCGGGTTTTGGTCCCGTTACTCGGAGGTTCGAATCCTTCCGTCCCAGATTTTTCTGATGAAACGAAAGATGAAATCGTATTGTACCCCGCACGAGACAAAAGAAAGTTTATTAGAGAGAATAATTATCTCTTATGAACTCTTAGATTAGATGCATTTCTAAGCATTCATTTTCTTTCTCAGAAAACATAATCAAGTGTCAAGTCCAGTCAAATTGAATATCTTTATTTTCATGAAAAATTTGGTCTATACGTAAAACACTGTATAAAAAATGAGACCTATCCCTTTATGATAGAGATAGATTTTTGTTGTATTATATTATTAGCAAAAAGGGTCCTTCTTTGGTTAAGCGAAAACGATCTCGATCTGTGATTCTTTAAATATCCAGAATGATCCATTCTGGTAAGGATAAGGTAAGAACTGTTCGTTGGATAGAATGGATTCCAAAAATCATACTTCTCCTAATTTTTGATTTGGAGTTGCTTCTTTTAGGTAAAAGAAAGAATGCTATAAGTAAAAGCAAAGACCTTAATTTTACTTTACACGAAATGTGTTTTTTTTACTTCATTTTTTTCTTTCTTTTGGTATTCGAGTCGAAGAAGTACGAGAATTCTATAACTACCAAAAAACTTTCAATCTTTTCATTGGAATAGTTTATTTAGTTAATAGTTAATTGTTTTTGTTACGGAAAAATATATTGCTAATCTAATTCTAATATAGTAATTAAATTAATTAAATTTTTTTTTGAGGTTGATAGTTTATTTGTTGGAGAAGAATCGATCCTTCTCTTCTCATTTCAGGATTGACCATCTCGAGTCCTCTGTTGAGAATGGAAATTCAATAATAAATAAGTCTTAAGCAAACTTGTTTATTCGTCTTTTTCGAACTATGTTTCCTTCATATGATAGAATATGGGTTTAAATAAATTGGATCTTTGCGGAGTCTTCCCCGATAAATACTTATTTCTTTTATCCATATTTTTCCATAGATAGCAAGTTTGAATTAGTATACAAAAAACTAAACTAAACCAATGACTATTCATGATCCCATCCATATTGGATCAATTCCCTATACCACTTTGCAATGAAATTTGAGGAATGTTTGTTATGGTGAAACTTCGTTTAAAACGATGTGGTAGAAAGCAACGTGCGACTTGAAGGACATGATCGATTGTGGATTTTGCTATCCATCATTTTTCATAGTAATGAAAATGCTCTTGGCTCGACATAGTCTGTTCTATTCGTCCCGAACCAAATTTGCGCTGGGTTGTTTGTAAGTAAATAGTACACGATGGAGCTCGAGAGGACAGAATTAATTTTTTATCAAGGGAAAGAATCTAGGGTTAGTGAAAACTAATAAATTAGGCCAACTTTGTCAGTCTATCCTTAATATAGAAGTCGAAAGGTTAAAATAAGAAGAAAGTCCAATTTTGGAAAATTGGAAAAACTCTTTCAATTAAAAGTCTATCAAAATCAATCGCTCATATTCGATTTCTATAGAAGAGGGAAATGCTTTATCGAAGGAAATAAGAAAAAAAGGGTATGTTGCTACTCTTTTGAAAGAAAAAAGAATAGGAATTCCCGAAGTAATGTCTAAACCCAAGGATTTCACAAATCAAAGATAAAGAATTCCGGAACAAGTAAACGCGATTTTCAACTGTCTCAACAATAAAATTGTCTCAACAATTGAATTGGATCAGAATAAGGAATAAAAGTAAATTCGTTCGAGATGAGACAAAGAAAAGAGTTTAGAGACGACTCAAAAAATTTCGAAGGATTTTTCCTTTTAAGTCTGTCAGTCAAAATTAGCCAACTTGAGTCATGAGTATAAATGAAATTTGTTTTTTCTGTAAGGAAATTAATGCAAGTCATAGTCGAATTTCTATCTACTTGTATTATAGACAGAAATTCGAATCATTTTCTCGAGCCGTATGAGGAGAAAACCTCCTATACGTTTCTAGGGGGGGCATTGTTTAGCTACATCTATCCCAATAAGCTGTCTATCGAATCGTTGCAATTGATGTTCGATCTCGAAGAGAAGGAAGAGATCTTCGAAAAGTGGGTTTTTATGATCCGATAAAGAATCAAACTTGTTTAAATGTTCCAGCTATTCTCTATTTCCTTGAAAAGGGTGCTCAACCTACAAGAACTGTTTATGATATTTTAAGGAAGGCAGAATTCTTTAAAGAAAAAGAAGGAACTTTGAGTTAATTGAAGAACTAAATGAATAAAAAAGTAGGAGAGGGATCACTAGTATCCCTCGTTGTCTAATTATTTAGACACAATTTGCCTCTTTCTTAGTCCTATTTTTGACTGGATTTATGTCGTGCCAATCCAACATAAGCCCTTATTTTATTTACTTTTTATATCTAATTTGTTTTCTTACCATTGTATTTCCATTGACAAAGGTCTATTGAACAAATAGAATTTGTAGATAGATAGGTCTCTTTATCCTCACTCCATATTAGGTTTTTCTGCCTACACTTCGCTCAAATGATAGGGTTGTCCCTCTTGCATGTACTCTCATACAAGATTTTTTGATTTCTTTAAATAGAAATTGCTAAAAAAATGACAATTTTGCCATCGTGATTGAAGCCGCTCTTTTTTTAACCTTAGTGAAATTTAACCGGACCTGTTCATTTTGGCATTTGAGTGTTTTTAATGGGGGATAAAATCTTTCTTTTGATGTCTTGCTAGTTCAATGTTTTGACAGGAGCGTGCGGTGTAATTCCATTGATTTTTGGGTTTCGATCGTATCTAAGATCCTATTTTATCTGGGTTGCTAACTCAATGGTAGAGTACTCGGCTTTTAAGTGCGACTATGATCTTTTACACATTTGGATGAAGCAACAAATTCGTTCAGACTCTTGGTAGAGTCTAGAAGACCACGACTGATCCTCAAGGGTAATGAATGGAAAAAATAGCATGTCGTAATAAAATCAAATTCTTATTTTGGATTTTTGGAATGGAATAAAAAAATTCCGATTTTCTGGGTCTAGTGAATAAATGGATAGAGTCTGGCTCCAATTCTGGTAAAATAAAAAGCAACGAGCTTAACTTCTTAATTGAAATGATTCCCCGATCTAATTAGACGTTAAAAATAGATTAGTGCCTGATGCGGGGAAAGGTTGGGTTTTCCTATGAGCGGACCCTTGATTTTTTCTTTGTTTTTTTAGAAATCCTAATTATTCTTGATTATGGATTGAAAAGGGATGTTATGGATTGAATGTGTAAAAGAAGCAGTATATTGATAAAGAGACTGTATTCCAAAGTCAAAAGAGCAATTGGCCTGTAAAAATAAAAGATTTGTTCTCTTTTGTAATTAGAACAAACATAAACTAATTGGATAGAAAAGGAAAAGATCTGTGGATTAGACTCCCTTTCTTTCCAGGGTTTGTATTAAAAAATGCAACACCCTGTTCTGACCATATTGCACTATGTATCATCATTTGATAAACCGAGAAATGCTTCCTCTTTCTGATTCAAGTAGAAATACAAATGGAAAAATTCGAAGGGTATTCAGAAAAACAGAAATCTCGTCAACAATACTTCGTCTACCCACTTCTCTTTCAGGAGTATATTTATGCATTTGCCCATGATTATGGATTAAATGATTCCGAGCCTGTGGAAATTGTTAGTTGTAATAACAAGAAATTTAGTTCACTACTTGTGAAACGTTTAATTATTCGAATGTATCAGCAGAATTTTTGGATTAACTCGGTTAATCATCCTACCCAAGATCGATTGTTGGATTACAACAATTTTTTTTATTCTGAGTTTTATTCTCAGATTCTATCTGAGGGGTTTGCGATCGTTGTAGAAATCCCATTCTCGCTACGAGAATTATCTTGTCCGAAAGAAAAAGAAACACCAAAGTTTCAGAATTTACGATCTATTCATTCAATATTTCCCTTTTTAGAAGACAAATTTTTGCATTTACATTATCTATCACATATAGAAATACCCTATCCTATCCATTTGGAAATTTTGGTTCAACTCCTTCAATACCGGATCCAAGATGTTCCATCTTTGCATTTATTGCGATTCTTTCTCAACTACTATTCGAATTGGAATAGTCTTATTACTTCAATGAAATCGATTTTTCTTTTGAAAAAAGAAAATAAAAGACTATTTCGATTCTTATATAACTCTTATGTATCAGAATATGAATTTTTCTTGTTGTTTCTTCGTAAACAATCTTCTTGCTTACCATTAACATCTTCTGGAACCTTTGT